AAATCAAGTTGGCTTGCCCAGCCCATCTTTATGTTGATCGTTAGGAGCCTCTTGAATCTTCTCTTTACCTATTTCTTTGTGTTTTTTTATTTTCATTTTTTGTTTTATTTGTGTATAATTTTTCTTTTTTGTTTTTGTATTAATGTGTCCTTTCTCTTGTTTTCTTAATTCTTTTTTCTAGTATATAGGAATTCTCTTGTTAAGACCCTATGAATCGATCGAAACCTTAGACTCATACTAGAACCGCGATGATTTCACAAACCCTGCACTGCAATTCAACCTAAACCCAGGGATTCCATGAGTAAGAACCGTCGGATCATCACTTAGTCAATGAGTCACTGAATGGATATAATGACTAAAAAAAAAAAAAATAAACTGACTTTGCCCCTTTCCCTTTGATCAAAAAAAAGAAGTGTAAACGGGAATTTCAAAGAGGCTAAATCTTTCAATTGTTAACTTTTCATTAATCCTTTTGAGTCCGGTTGCGAGGTCTGAATACTAAGTATGAATCATAGTTATAATACTTTGCGATCTTCATATATTCCGTGCTCCGGATACTAGAATGACTACCCGACGAGGTAAAAGCACCTATCTGAAGATGACAGACCTGTTCTCTGTATACTATCAATAGGATCAATTATAACAAGTCACACACTCATATTCCGAGAATACAGAAAGAAACAAATTCCGCGATCGAACTGACCGAATAGACTAGGTTTCAAATTCTAGAACTAAATGCTTCACTTTGTATTGTGTGGATTGAAAGTATTGAACAACTAGGACTTTGCGATTTTTATGACTCTAATTCATCGAAATTTCGTCCAGTAAAACGGAGGAATTGTAAATCTCCAAAAGGATGGATAGGAAAATTGCAAATAGAGCCATTGCGACACCCATCAAAGGGGTAGTTCCCCATCCCGGAGCTACTTTACCATATTCCGAATTCAAGGGTTTCAATAAACTCCCTACATTAGTTCGTCTTGGACCGGATCGAGAACTATCCTCAACGCTTTGTGTAGCCATATATGTTTTGTATTCATTGAGATCCGTTGACTTTGTATACCATTCCGTTGTAAATAAATGATCTTATCAGAGATCCGTTATGGTTTTGAAATTCTCTAATAATGGAAACAGCAACCCTAGTCGCTATCTCTATATCTGGATTACTTGTAAGTTTTACTGGGTATGCCTTATATACTGCTTTTGGGCAACCTTCTCAACAACTAAGAGATCCATTCGAGGAACACGGGGACTAGTTGAGGGGCCTCCCTGATATATTATTAGGAGGCTCATTACTTGCATTTTAGAAGAATGAAAAATCAGTTCATTTTTTAGTTGGAACCTTGGGCGGTTCTCGAAAAAAGATCGCAAAAAAAATGATCCCTAGAGTCGAGACTAAGAGGAATGTATAAACCAATGCTTCCATAAATTCGATCGTGGTTTCCAATTATAGCTTCCCTACCTATTTAGTCGGGATCCCGGATAAAGAAAGAAAGAGTACAGACCTGGAAAGGGCAGCGATTCCAATCCAAATTTCTCCACTACTCGAACTTTACTACTTTTCTAACCCCCCTTTCTCCACAACTCTCCTACTTTACTCTATTTCTCCATCACTCTCCTAACTTTGGGCGAAATCATAAAAGAAAAAAATATAGAGAAAAAAAGAATGGAACAATGTTGTGTTGTATCAGACTGCCTGTCTTTTTGTTGTTGGATCGCCAAGTTTTTGGAATGCCCCAAATTCGACTTGAGCATCCAAATCTGGATCAATACCAGCAAAAACGTCTCTGAACAAGGTTCTAGCACCATGCCAAATGTGTCCGAAGAAGAAAAGAAGAGCAAACGAAGCATGTCCAAAAGTAAACCAACCCCTTGGGCTGCTACGAAAAACGCCGTCGGATTTCAAAGCAGCACGATCTAACTCAAAAATTTCACCTAATTGAGCGCGCCTAGCATATTTTTTCACAGTAGCGGGATCACTATAAATGACTCCATTGAGTTCACCGCCATAGAACTCAACAGTTACACCTACCTGTTCAACACTATACTTGGATTCTGCCCTTCTAAAAGGAACATCGGCTCTAACAATTCCGTCTCCGTCGACCAAAACGACTGGAAATGTTTCAAAAAAAGTGGGCATACGACGTACAAAAAGTTCGTACCCTTCTTTATCTCGAAAGATAGGGTGTCCTAACCACCCAACAGCTATTCCATCCCCATTGTCCATTGAGCCCGCTCTGAATAATCCCCCCTTTGCCGGATTATTACCAATATAATCATAAAAGGCCAATTTTTCAGGAATTTTAGCCCAAGCTTCTGATAAACTTTGATTTTCCGCCAGTCCTGCACCAACTCTTCGATATATTTCTTGCTGAAAGTATCCCTGATCCCATTGATAACGAGTGGGTCCAAACAATTCGATTGGGGTAGTTGCTGAACCATACCACATAGTTCCAGCAACAACAAAAGCTGCAAAAAAGACAGCAGCAATACTACTCGAAAGGACGGTTTCAATGTTGCCCATACGTAAGCCTTTGTATAAACGCTGGGGTGGGCGTACGCTAAGATGGAATAGACCCGCCAATATGCCCAATGTACCCGCTGCAATATGATGAGAAGCTATTCCTCCCGGAACAAAAGGATCAAACCCGCCCACACCCCAAGCTGGATTTACGAATTGTACCCTTCCGGTTAATCCGTAAGGATCGGACACCCAGACCCCAGGACCATACAATCCTGTTACATGAAATGCACCAAAACCAAAACAAGCCACTCCTGAGAGAAATAAATGAATTCCGAAGATCTTAGGCAAATCCAAAGAGGGTTTTCCTGTACGTTCATCAGAAAAGATTTCTAGATCCCAATACACCCAATGCCAGATAGCTGCCAAAAAGCACAAGCCAGAAAACACAATATGTGCACCGGCCACGCCTTCGTAACTCCAAATACCCGGGTTTGTGATAGTCCCTCCTGTGATACTCCAACCACCCCACGAATTGGTTATTCCTAAACGAGTCATGAAAGGTATAACGAACATACCTTGCCTCCACATTGGATCAAGAACAGGGTCAGATGGGTCAAAAACTGCCAATTCATATAAAGCCATCGAACCGGCCCAACCAGCAACCAGAGCCGTATGCATTATATGGACAGAAAGCAAACGGCCAGGATCATTCAATACAACAGTATGAACACGATACCAAGGCAAACCCATGGAAATACCCCCTTATATCAATGGAAATATAGGCACTATAGTATAGGAACTTTATTACATTGTAAAAATGGACCTCCTCTTTTTTTACCGTGAATTCTTTGGGAGAAAGATTACTGTTTGTTCCATTCTTTTCTTTTAGTAATAATAGAAGAGTTTGGTTCGTAGGAACAAAGAGAAGCAGGTCTATTCTATACCCGATAAGTATCAATACGCAATGGGGATTGCTCCCATTTTCTATTTCTATGAGGGAGTGCTTTCCTATTTGCTCATCATTTCAAACAAAAAAGCAAAAGACCCCTTATTTTCGTAAGAATTTTTCTTTATTCATTCTGTTCTGTCTTCATAAGGCAGGCATTGTCATAATATGAAAGATCCTGTCAAAATAAGAAAGATGATAAGATTAAAGTATTCTAAGAAAAAGAGAGATCTATGGATCAGATATGAGAAGGACTGGCATTCTCTGAATATATTCATAGAAGGAATATATTAATAATAGAAGAAAAACATGACACGGTTACGCTTCCACATCTAAAGTAAATGGAAAAAACCGAAAAATAAAAGAGGTACCCCTCTGATCTCCAATATACATGCTAAAAAAAATACCGTCCTAGAATCTTCTTTAGTCGCATTGAAGATCATGTCACTTAAGAAGTTGAGCGCGCGTTTCAGCCAATATTTTTGGAATCAATATCCATTTTGGTCAAAAAATGTTGGTCTTTTTTGTAGAAAATTTATCAGCTATTGTATGGGTACTGACGTAGGTCAAGTACTCTGCTATTTTGTGTTTTTGGGTTTCTGCTCTTATAGTGCTCATACCCATTTCTCTCTGGATATTCGATTTTATAGAGAATCTTTGTAAATAGACCACCTAGGAATCTGTACTCTGAATTTTTTATTTTTTAGGGTTGAAACAAGGCTCTTTCCACTTGGTCTTTTCTAATTGACTAAATAGAAATAAAAAGAAAGCATGAAATCCCGAAAAAAGGAAAGAGATCTAACATTTATTAGAAATACAAGGGATCCATTTATTCAAATTAGAAATACAATAGATCTTTTTCCTCAAATTCTCCCTGGGCCCCCTTCTATCAATAAATACAATAAATAGTCTCTTTCTATTCTTTGTGCATTCAATTCCTACTAGATGTACGACAATGGGACCCTCCAATAAGTCTGTCTACCACTACCAATAAGTCGATTTGAATTTGGAGTTTGGAATGGAAGAAGTACAAGGATATTTCGAATGTGCAACGTTTAATTCATCGAATGTATGACCCTTTTGTCATTTGTCCGACTTATTCGACCCAAAATCCATTTTTGGGTCACAATCCATTCAATGTATGAATCGAAGTTCTTGTTTTTGGACACCTTTATAATATATGAATATTATATGAAGATGAAGAGTACAGTCAAAACTAGCATTCTTATTGAGACTAGAATAGAACTCAGAGGGAGGAAAATCGATTTATGGGTGGTCCAGGATTTATAGAAAAAAGGGTGCGGATAGAGGAGAAAAATCAATATACTTTGAATGTCGAATCAGGATCAACTAGGACAGAAATCAAGTATTGGGTCGAACGCTTATTTGGTGTCAAAGTAAGAGGTATGAATAGTCATCGACTCCTACGAAAGGGTCTAAGAATGGGACCTAGTATGGGACATAGAATGCATTACAGACGTTTGATCATTACGCTTCAACCGGGTTATTCCATTCCACCTCTTAGAAAAGAAAGTGAATCAAGAAGAAGGGAGGGCGCAAAAATATGAATAAACCACCGAGAATCCCTCG